TTTTTTATTTCATAAACCTAAATTAAAACTAAACTAAATGGGAAATATGATAAATCAAGCGAAATCTACTAATTATATCAATATCCGAACCTTATTGTATATATAAAACAAAAAAGGGAGGTTCTTTTCTTGATTTGTTCTACAGAAATAGAACTTCCCCAATTTGAATTCATAATTGGAAGTTCCTACGACATAATAGATCGGTGACTCTTGAAAAAAGAAATGGGAAAAATTTCAATATTCTTTGATTTCAAAACTCTCAATTATATAAAAAATCAAAACAAATAGAGAAAAGCCGGCTATCGGAATCGAACCGATGACCATCGCATTACAAATGCGACGCTCTAACCTCTGAGCTAAGCGGGCTCACATAACAGAAATTGTGCATGCATAGGAATTTAATAAACTACTGGGATCTTAGTTATTAACTCTTTATTCTTAGCTATTGATAACATAATTCCTATGAATATAGAAAAGAATATAGAATTTTCAAATAAATATTCCATTTTTTTTCTATTCTAGGACATAAGGAACATATAACAATTTGAAGAGAAGGATTAATAGAATATATTTCAATCTATTTATTAAGTATATTATGTTTCTCAAAAATCAATTATATGTTTATTAATGATCAATATCTTTATCTTAATTAGTATAATAAGATTTTCTTTTTTCATTTTTGAATTCAAATTTGATTATTTTAATTAATTTATAAGTTTATAGTTTAAAAGTTTAATTAATATTTCATTTTTTTTATTCTTAATTCTTATTTAAAATAGAAATATATAGTAAAGAAATCAAAATATATAGTTATATAGTAAAGTAATAATATGAATCTAAAATTAGAAAATGAATAGAATTCAAAATTTGAATATATTTAAATATATTGATATTGAATATTCTTTTCATTTTTTGAATATAATTAATATAAAATTTTATTAATATTAATAAAATGAATTAATAAATATAAATAAATAATAATAAATAATATAGAATAGATAGAATAGAAATAACTCGAATTCTTTTCTAAATTAATCTAAATTAATTTGAGATTTTGAAATTAATAGAATGATTATTTATAATCATTACATTAGGTCTAGCTATTCTAAATTAATAAATAGAAATCGATTTCTTTTTTATTTAATCTAAAAAAATAAGAAATTTCCATACATTTTAGTTATCTTTAGTTATGTTATATAAGGCCTATCCGTTCTAAGGAAAAAAAAGAAAAACAAATGAAAGAAAGGGAAAGGCCCAATTCCGATCATAATGAAACATTCCTTCGGAAAGGTTCAAACTAAGAGGAAAAAAAAAGAATCGACCGTTCGAGTATTCCAAATTGCATGAGAAAACCGCTAGAAGGAGAGGCATCTAAAAAATAGATATATGTGATATATATCCATGGATATTGAATATGTGGTATATATCCATGGATATTGAATTGCGAATACAGAAATGATAGAATTATTTGTGATTGGACCAAATATGGGTATCTGAAATACAAATAGAAAGAAACATTTTTTTGGTATAGGAATCGGTATCTAACAAATTCAAGAGTTCCGGCATAATTCTCATAATTTAAATGAAAAAAAAAAAACATCCTAATGAGATTCTAATCTCAAAGAAAAAAGGGGGGATATGGCGAAATTGGTAGACGCTACGGACTTAATTGGATTGAGCCTTGGTATGGAAACCTACCAAGTGATAACTTTCAAATTCAGAGAAACCCTGGAATTAACAATGGGCAATCCTGAGCCAAATCCTGTTTTCCGAAAACCAAGAAGAGTTCAGAAAGGGAGAATAAAATAAAAAAAGGATAGGTGCAGAGACTCAACGGAAGCTGTTCTAACAAATGGAGTTGACGACATTTCGTTTCCTTAGTAAGGATTTCGTTTCGTTAGTAAAGAGATCCTTCCATCGAAACTCCAGAAAAGAAAGGATCAAGGATGAGCATACGTATACGTACTGAAATACTATTTCAATTGATTAGACCAGACAGACCCAAAATCTCTATTTTTTTTTAATATTTATATGAAAAATAAAAGATGTGAATCGATTCCAAGTTGAAGAAAGAATCAAATATTAATTGATCAAATTCACTCCATGATAGTCTGATAGATTTTTGGAAGAACTGATTAATCAGACGAGAATAAAGATAGAGTCCCATTCTACATGTCAATACCGACAATAATGAAATTTATAGTAAGAGGAAAATCCGTCGACTTTAGAAATCGTGAGGGTTCAAGTCCCTCTATCCCCAAAAGGCCCGTTTAACTCTCTAATTATTTATCCTATATCCTCTTTTTTTTTTTTAGTGGTTCAAAATTCGTTATGTTTCTTATTCATTCTATTCTTTCACAAACGGATCTGAGTGAAATTTTTCTTTTTATTATCACAACACAAGTGTTGGAATATGTAATGTAATATATACGATACGATAGACATAAAATTAGGTTTCTATATGATAAATGTACAAATGAACATCTTATCTTTGAGCAAG